AAGAGAAAGTTCTAATGATCTCGATGTAACTCAAAAATACAGGCATTTGTGGGTTCAATGCGAAAATTGTTATGGATTAAATTATAAGAAATTTTTTAAGTCAAAAATGAATATTTGTGAACAATGTGGATATCATTTGAAAATGAGTAGTTCAGATAGAATTGAACTTTCGATTGATCCAGGCACTTGGGATCCTATGGATGAAGACATGGTCTCTTTGGATCCCATTGAATTTCATTCGGAGGATGAGCCTTATAAAGATCGTATCGATTCTTATCAAAGAAAAACAGGATTAACTGAGGCTGTTCAAACAGGCATAGGCCAACTAAACGGTATTCCCACAGCAATTGGGGTTATGGATTTTCAGTTTATGGGGGGTAGTATGGGATCCGTAGTTGGGGAGAAAATTACCCGTTTGATCGAGTATGCTACCAATAATTTTGTACCTCTTATTATAGTGTGTGCTTCCGGAGGGGCACGCATGCAAGAAGGAAGTTTGAGCTTGATGCAAATGGCTAAAATATCTTCTGCTTTATATGATTATCAATCAAATAAAAAGTTATTCTATGTATCAATCCTTACATCACCTACTACTGGTGGGGTAACGGCTAGTTTTGGTATGTTGGGGGATATCATTATTGCCGAACCCAACGCCTACATTGCATTTGCGGGTAAAAGAGTAATTGAACAAACATTGAATAAAACAGTACCTGAAGGTTCCCAAGCGGCCGAATATTTATTCCAGAAGGGCTTATTCGATCTAATCGTACCACGTAATCCTTTAAAAGGCGTTCTGAGTGAGTTATTTCAGCTCCACGCTTTCTTTCCTTTGAATCAAAATTCAATCAAGTAGAGCATTAAGTTCAATTATTTTCTTTGTAGCAAACAAGGAGTTAGTTTATAAAAATAAAAGTAAAAATGATCAGAATAGGTTTTTGGGGGTGGTCTAAGATCTAATTGTAGAAAGAATAAAAAGTTGTGTGGATCACTTTTTTTTTTTTATTTTTTTTTACCTATATTCCTGATTAGTAATCAGGGAGCTTTTATTAACAAGATAAAAGGGTGAATTCCTCCGTTCGTGAAATTCGTTTTATTTGACGAATTTCATCTTCCCTATTGTATATATAATTCAAATAGAGAAAAAAAGATAGAGTTTTCTATCTTTCTATATCTACCGAGAATTCCCATTTTGACTAAGAATCCCTGTTGAATCGGATTCTAACGAATCTTTCAGTAATTTGTAAAAAACTCTTTCTTTATTAAATTAAAAGAAAACAAAAAAAGAAGAAGAATAATAATAAAGTCGATTATCATACAGATATTTCACGTAGAAAGATGAATAAGTCCATTTATTTAGTTCTACATTCCTTGCACTTATTATATATACTCACTTAGATATATACTTAGGTCTATACTAATTCGAATTATTATTTAATTAAGAATTCTAATTATTATAAGATATCTTTATAACAATAACAGGTACAACTAGTAAATCGAGGTACCCCATTTTATGACAACTTTCAACTTTCCCTCTATTTTTGTGCCTTTAGTAGGCCTAGTATTTCCGGCAATTGCAATGGCTTCTTTATCTCTTCATGTTCAAAAAAATAAGATTGTTTAAATCCGATAGGAGTCAATCTCAGCCATTTTTTTTTTCAAAACTTAGACTTGTATCATAACACGGATATCTATTTAGTGGAATATGGTCTAATATGTGGTTCCGCCGAACATAAATGAAAGAGCTCTTATGCATGCAGAAACTGATATATGGATAAACGAATTCTAGCTATTTTCAAATAGATCAGGATCGGCGGATGTCTGAAATGTAAAGTCAACGTATCTATATGTATGTGGATATCTATAAGGGAATCATATGAAGGGGATGTTATTATTTTAGATCTAACCAATTTGATGAATTAAATTATTCCTAAAGGTTCACATCAAAATAGTGCTAGTTGATGAGAGTTATTTCGGAAATAAAAAGAGTAAAGTCAAATTCATTTGGCTTATTCTATCAATTTCAATAAAATGCAAACGGATTAAGTATGAGTTGGCGATCAGAACGTATATGGATAGAACTTATAACAGGGTCTCGAAAAACAAGTAATTTCTGCTGGGCTTTTATCCTTTTTTTAGGTTCATTAGGATTCTTATTGGTTGGAACTTCCAGTTATTTTGGTAGAAATTTTATATCTTTATTTCCGGCTCAGCAAATCATTTTTTTTCCACAAGGGATCGTGATGTCTTTCTATGGGATCGCGGGTCTCTTTATTAGCTCCTATTTGTGGTCCACAATTTTGTGGAATGTAGGTAGTGGTTATGATCGATTCGATAGAAAAGAAGGAATAGTCTGTATTTTTCGTTGGGGATTTCCTGGAAAAAATCGTCGCATCTTCCTCCGATTCCTTATAAAAGATATTCAGTCCGTCAGAATAGAAGTCAAAGAGGGTATTTATGCTCGTCGTGTCCTTTATATGGAAATAAGAGGCCAGGGGGCTATTCCCTTGACTCGTACTGATGAGAATTTAACTCCCGGAGAAATTGAACAAAAAGCTGCTGAATTGGCCTATTTCTTGCGTGTACCAATTGAAGTATTTTGAGAAATGAACTGAGAATGAATGCTTTCTCGGCAGTAGGGAAAAACTCAAGAACCCTTTCTATAACATAACTTAACTGAAGTTTCTTCAGAACGCTCATTCGAGCCAAAGCAGACGGAGACGGAACAAGCATAAAACGACCCTTTTTTTGTCCACAAAAAGGGTCGTTTATACGTATGGAAATCCACTCAACTCAATTCAGTAACAAAAAAAGTAACAAATCGAAGATTCATCCCATCTATCAAAATATTTCAAAATCAATTTATTTAAGTCCAATAATATTTGTTGGAATTGACACTTTAGATCCAGATAGATCATATCTTGTAAATTATTTCTTTTTTGTCAATCGGCGTTTTTTTATCCTTTCTTTTGTACTCCTTAATGACCAAACAATTGGATCTTATCAATTTCGGTCTTGTTTTGTTACTTATTTTTGATGATCACAATATTCTTCAGAAATTTCTCTCAATTATTCTATTCCTGGTAGTCGGTGAAATTTTTTCGAAATATTTGCTATTTTGATAGAATGATAGAAAAAGAGTTCTTTCGTCTCAAAATGAATACTATTCATTACTTGAAGTGGTTCTTTCGGGCATTCATCGAAAGGCGATACTTGCATCGAAAGGCGATACTTGCCTCGAATTTGACCAATTGAGATATCTGGAAACAATATTTTTTTTTTATTATTTCTTCATTCGAAATTCGAAGTGGATTCTTATTCTATTTCTGTATTCTTTCTAGATTCAAGGACTAACCATGAAATCACAAATAAAAAACATTGAATAGATTCATAGGTTCGATACCTTGTAATAGAACTCATGCTTGATAAAAATATCAGATCGCATAGAGTCGACGAATGAGGTGGGTTCATTAACAATTCACAGATGAAAAAATGGCAAAAAAGAAAGCATTCACTCCTCTTCTATATCTCGCATCTATAGTATTTTTGCCCTGGTGGATTTCTCTCTCATTTAATAAAAGTCTGGAATCTTGGGTTACGAATTGGTGGAATACTAGGCAATCCGAAACTTTTTTGACTGATATTCAAGAAAAGAGTATTCTAGAAAAATTCATAGAATTAGAGGAACTCCTCCTCTTGGAGGAAATGATAAACGAATACTCGGAGATCCATCTACAAAAGCTTCGTATAGGAATCCACAAAGAAACGATCCAATTAATCAAGATACACAATGAGGATCGTATTCAGACGATTTTGCACTTCTCGACAAATATAATCTCTTTCGTTATTCTAAGTGGTTATTCTATTCTGGGTAATGAAGAACTTGTTATTCTTAATTCTTGGACTCAGGAATTCCTATATAACTTAAGCGACACAATAAAAGCTTTTTCTATTCTTTTATTAACTGATTTATGTATCGGATTCCATTCACCCCATGGTTGGGAACTAATGATTGGCTCTGTTTACAAAGATTTTGGATTTGTTCATAACGATCAAATTATATCTGGTCTTGTTTCCACTTTTCCAGTCATTCTAGATACAATTTTAAAATATTGGATTTTCCGTTATTTAAATCGGGTATCTCCGTCACTTGTAGTGATTTATCATTCAATGAATGACTGAAAACTGATCCGCTGATATTAATGCAATTATCATATTTGTGACTTTCTATTTGTACAGTACATAAGTAGTATTTATACATAAGGAAAGCATTTCAAATCACACTTACTCTTTATATTTCTACCCATTCCGGGGATTCATCCTATATTCCATTCCAGTAAAATTTTTTCGGTAAATAGCAGAATCGTGGATAGGGAACTATACTAGCGACCTACCCAATTTATTGTAGAAATTTTCGCGATCAATGATTGGACATGCAAACTAGAAATACCTTTTCTTGGATAAAGGAACAGATTACTCGATCCATTTCCGTATCGCTCATGATATATATCATAACTCGGACATCCATTTCAAGTGCCTATCCCATTTTTGCACAGCAGGGTTATGAAAATCCACGAGAAGCGACGGGGCGTATTGTATGTGCCAATTGCCATTTAGCTAATAAGCCCGTGGATATTGAAGTTCCACAAGCGGTACTTCCGGATACTGTATTTGAAGCAGTTGTTCGAATTCCTTATGATATGCAACTGAAACAAGTTCTTGCTAATGGTAAAAAGGGGGCTTTGAATGTAGGGGCTGTTCTTATTTTACCCGAGGGATTTGAATTAGCTCCTCCTGATCGTATTTCTCCTGAGATGAAAGAAAAGATAGGGAATCTATCTTTTCAGAGCTATCGCCCCAATAAAAAAAATATTCTTGTGATCGGCCCTGTTCCTGGTCAGAAATATAGCGAAATCACCTTTCCTATTCTTTCCCCAGACCCCGCTACTAAGAAAGATGTTCACTTCTTAAAATATCCTATATACGTAGGCGGAAACAGGGGA